ATCGACGGAAAAGAAATTGCACGTGTCGAATGGATCAGAGAGGGTAGAGTTCCCCTACAAACAATTCGCGCTAAAATTGATCATTGTTCCTATACAATTCGAACTATTTATGGAGTATTAGGTATAAAAATTTGGATATTTGTAGATGAGGAATAATCGACCTTGTCTTCCCATTCTGTCCAGTGATAAAACAAAAAATGACAAACTCTTTCATTCGTTTTCCGTTAAAAAAAAAAATGAACAATTATAATTCTATAAGGTTAAATAAAAATTCGATTGATCATTTGGTATAATTGCTATGCTTAGTGTGTGACTCGTTAGTTTTTTTTTTATAGTTTCAAGTTGGGATTCAAAAAAAAAATAGACTGACCCCCGCTATAAACTTTGTAATTATATAAAATAAACTAATAACCAACTTATTGCTTCGTATTGTCGAGATCCCAAGAAACAGTCACTATATGAATGAGTGAATCTATCATATGGTTGTAGCAACTGAAATTCTTTCAAGAAAAAATAAATCTGATTATGGGTTGTAAAGCAAAAAAAAAATAAATAAAGGGATGTGGATAAATGGAAGGATGATAGAAAGAAAGAACAAAAATATCAATGATATATGATTCCAATATGTATGGTCTATGAATCACGTCATAAAAGGCAGTGTGATAAAGCATCAATACTGATAATCAATACTGATAAGATAATTAGAAATATAAGAATTTGTAAATGAAATAATATTAAATAGAATAAAATAATAAAGAGCCTTCGGGGTAATAAAAACTGAGGAAATTGACTCGGGAACGAATTTTGTTGGAAGCTCCATTGCAAAGTTCAGACCTAACCATTAATGGAGAAGCTATGGGAACGACAGAACCTGTGACTGCATAGGATTCTATTGAAAACGAATCCTAATAATTCATTGGGTGGGATGGCGGAACGGACCAAGAAAAAATTGATTTATTCTGAGAGGTCATGAATTGAACCTACGAATGAAACAGGAAAGAGTAAATATTCGCCCGCGAAACCTCTATTTATTGGATTACAATCTTTTGTCGTAATTCGATAGAGGTCAAAAAAAAAAAGGAAAGGATTCGTTATGTTATAAAAATAAAAAAGAGAAACATTACATTATCTATAAAGATACATAAATGTACACACACGTCTAGCTGTATTGTATATCTTGTATCTACATCTTCCTTCCTATGTAAGAAATTAAATAGCAATAAAAGCCATTACTTGGTGTATTATCTATTAATGTGTACCTATTAATGTGTATCTATTAATGTGTACCTATTAATGTGTATCTATTAATGTGTACCTATTAATGTGTATCTATTAATGTGTACCTATTAATGTGTATCTATTAATGTGTATCTATAATATTATTGAATTTGAATCCTTTCATTCGCGAGGAGCTGGATGAGAAGAAACTCTCATGTCCGGTTCTGCAGTAGAGATGGAATTAAGAAACAACCATCGACTATAACCCCAAAAGAACCAGATTTCGTAAACAACATAGAGGAAGAATGAAAGGAATATCTTGTCGAGGCACTCATATTTGTTTCGGCAAATACGCTCTTCAGGCACTTGAACCTGCTTGGATTACAGCTAGACAAATAGAAGCAGGGCGAAGAGCAATGACACGATATGCGCGTCGTGGTGGAAAAATATGGGTACGTATATTTCCCGACAAACCTGTTACAGTAAGACCCGCGGAAACACGTATGGGTTCGGGGAAGGGATCCCCTGAATATTGGGTATCCGTTGTTAAACGGGGTCGAATACTTTATGAAATGGGGGGAGTATCAGAAACTGTAGCTAGAGCAGCTATCTCAATAGCTGCGCGCAAAATGCCTATACGAACTCAATTTCTTATTTCAGGATAGAGATGTAGAACTAAACAAAAAGGGGTATTGGGGATGAAAAAACAACCGCAGGTTTATTTATTTCTGGACGGACAATATTTCTTTTTTTTTTCTTTCATACTTTTGCATTGAAATAACAGATTTAAATAAAAATGATATGATTCAACCTCAGACCCTTTTGAATGTAGCGGATAACAGCGGAGCTCGAAAATTGATGTGTATTCGAATCATAGGAGCTGGTAATCACCGATATGCTCATATTGGTGATGTTATTGTTGCTGTAATCAAAGAAGCAGTTCCCAATATGCCTCTAGAAAGATCAGAAGTAATTAGAGCTGTAATTGTACGTACATGTAAAGAACTCAAACGTGAAAACGGTATGATAATACGATATGACGACAATGCTGCAGTTGTCATTGATCAAGAAGGAAATCCAAAAGGAACTCGAGTTTTTGGTGCGATCGCTCGAGAATTGAGACAGTTGAATTTTACTAAAATAGTTTCATTAGCTCCCGAAGTATTATAAATAGTAGTAGATGAGACTATGATATAGTAGGGTATCTGAAATAAATCAAATAGATCAAATTAGTAGATTGTGTCTCACGTATATACTTTATAATAAAAAAAAAGAAAAAAAAAAAAGGAAACATGTTGATTATATCAAAATTAGGAGGAACCTAGAATTCTAGTTCGTCATGGGTAGGGACACTATTGCCGATCTAATAACTTCTATAAGAAATGCTGACATGGATAAAAAAGGAAGGGTTCGAATAGCATCTACAAATATCACCGAAAACTTTGTTAAAATACTTCTACGAGAAGGTTTTATTGAAAACGTTCGTAAACATCAGGAAAGTAACAAATATTTCTTGGTTTCAACTCTGCGACATAGAAAAACCAGAAAGGGAATATATAAAACTAGAACCATTTTAAAGCGTATCAGCCGACCCGGCTTACGAATTTATTCCAACTATCAACGAATTCCTAAGATTTTAGGTGGAATGGGAATTGTAATTCTTTCTACTTCTCGAGGTATAATAACAGATCGAGAAGCTCGACTAGAAAGAATTGGAGGAGAAATTTTGTGTTATATATGGTAATCTTACACCTCTGGTATCCGAATTTGATCTCTAACTTCCTATTTGTAAAATAGAGAGGAAAAGTGAGTTATATAACTCTTCCTCCATTAGTTGATACTTCAAGGAGGTTACCTGGAATGAAAGAACAAAAATTGATTCATGAGGGTTTAATTACTGAATCACTTCCCAACGGTATGTTCCGGGTCCGTTTAGATAATGAAGATCTAATTCTAGGATATGTTTCGGGGAGGATCCGGCGCAGTTTTATACGGATACTACCGGGAGATAGAGTAAAAATTGAAGTAAGTCGTTATGATTCAAACAGGGGACGTATAATTTATCGACTTCGCAACAAAGATTCGAACGATTAGGTTATTTTTTTAACCATGGGTATACAATTCGAAGTTCAAAAAAAAAAACATTCACGAGACTTATTCTCTTCCAAGAAGTGGATTCAGAATTAAGGTAAGGAATAAAAAATATGAAAATAAGGGCTTCCGTTCGTAAAATTTGTGAAAAATGTCGACTGATTCGCAGGTGTGGACGAATTATAGTGATTTGTTCCAATCCGAAACATAAACAGAGACAAGGGTAATCTTTCTAAAAAAGAACTTTACTTTCAAAAATTCGAAAATAAGTACTCTACGTAAAAATAAGGCGAAGGGTCCGTTTTAACATGAAATGGATATCTCCGTATCTTTTCTTTTTGTATATTTCTGACTCATAAATATGAGATGATAAAATATGACAAAAGCTATACCAAGAATTGGTTCACGTAGGAATGGGCGTATTGGTTCACGTAAGAATGGACGTAGAATACCAAAAGGCGTTATTCATGTTCAAGCAAGTTTCAACAATACCATTATAACTGTTACAGATGTACGAGGTCGGGTAGTTTCTTGGGCCTCCGCTGGTACTTCTGGATTCAAAGGCACAAGAAGAGGAACACCTTATGCTGCTCAAGCCGCAGCGGTAAATGCTATTCGTACAGTGGTTGATCAGGGTATGCAACGAGCAGAAGTTATGATAAAGGGTCCTGGTCTCGGAAGAGATGCAGCATTACGAGCCATTCGTAGAAGTGGTATATTATTAAGTTTCGTACGTGATGTAACACCTATGCCACATAATGGATGTCGACCTCCTAAAAAAAGACGTGTGTAGAAATAAGAATTAAACCGATTTCAAGAGAAATAAATGATTCAATGATCAAATAATACTACTAGTATAGTATGGTTCGAGAGGAAGTAGCGGGATCCACTCGAACACTACAGTGGAAGTGTGTTGAATCAAGAGTAGACAGTAAGCGTCTTTATTATGGTCGTTTCATTCTGTCACCACTTATGAAAGGTCAAGCTGATACCATCGGTATTGCCATGCGAAGGGCTTTACTTGGAGAAATAGAAGGAACATGTATCACACGTGCAAAATCTGAGAAGGTGCCACATGAATATTCTACGATAGTAGGTATTGAGGAATCAGTACATGAAATATTACTAAATTTGAAAGAAATTGTATTGAGAAGTAATCTCTATGGAGTTAGAGACGCGTCGATTTGCGTAAGGGGTCCTAGATACGTAACCGCTCAAGATATCATCTCACCACCTTCCGTAGAAATAGTTGACACGACACAACATATAGCTAACCTGACGGAACCAATTGATTTGTGTATTGGATTACAAATCAAGAGAGATCGCGGATATCGTATGGAACCCATAAATGACTCTAAAGATGGAAGTTATCCTATAGATGCTGTATCCATGCCTGTTCGAAATGCGAATCATAGTATTCATTCTTATGGGAATGGGAATGAAAAACAAGAGATACTTTTTCTAGAAATATGGACAAATGGAAGTTTAACTCCTAAGGAAGCACTTTATGAGGCTTCTCGTAATTTGATTGATTTATTTATTCCTTTTCTACATGCGGAGGAAGAGGACATTAATTTCGAAGAAAATAAAAACAGGTTTACTCTACCCTTTTTAACCTTTCAAGATAGATTAACTAATCTAAAGAAAAACAAAAAAGGAATTCCATTGAATTGTATTTTTATTGACCAATT